GGCAATTAGTTAATCATAGACATATTTTAGTTAATGGTTGTCTAGTAGATATACCAAGTTATCGCTGCAAACCCCGAGATATTATTACAACGAAGGATGAACAAAAAACCAGAGCTCTCATTCAAAATTCTCTTGCTTCATCCTCCCAGAAGAAAAAGAAATTGCCAGAACATTTGACTCTTCACTCATCCCAATATAAAGGATTAGTCAATCAAATAATAGATAGTCGTCGGGTTGGTTTGAAAATCGAAGAGTTGCGAGTTGTAGAATATTATTCCCGTCAGACTTGAACCTAATTAAAATAACATTCGAAAATTTTGGCCCCCTTTTCGACGAAGTAAATCGACCTAAGATAGGGGGGTTTTCCCATTTATGTATCATAAACAGCTCGGCGGGGATATTTGCATTCCTTGGCCGCTCTTTCCAGTATTTTTCCGTACTACAAAACTACAAAAATGAGTAATCGAGAATCTATATCAAAGAAAGATCCACTGGTTGGAAGTCTTCGTTGTTACTTGATTTGATACATTGTGGTCAATAAGGGTCGTGAATTCAGTGAAGGGACGGAAAGAGAGGGATTCGAACCCTCGGTAAACAAAAGCTTACATAGCAGTTCCAATGCTACGCCTTGGACCGCTCGGCCATCTCTCCTACAAAATCTTATGTTCTGATTATGGCCCAGAAACCGATTGAATGGCGAGTTATTCCTATTATTGCCGTATATATCTGACGCATCAATTCGAACAATTCTAAATAGCAAAATAGAAAACATTTTCTCAACGAAAGAAAGATTCGTGTCTCGGGGGATAAAAAAATGCATTTTTTTTGAAAAAAAAAAACGATTATTCAATTTAAAACTAAAAACAAAGGATATATCGATTCATACGCCGATCCCGTCTTTTTCTGATATTTGTACCATATCGGATTAAACCAATGAATTGGACCGAATCTGCGGGTGGATCTAGATTTTAGACTAGGGTTCCTAGACCATGGTTATGTTTAGACTCTGATTCCATAGTCAGTCAAAAATCCCCTTCTAGTTTCAGATTTATCAACAACACCTCCTTAACCCATAGATCCATTTCAAAGATCTATTTCAAATTCGTGAATCCTCCCCTGGATTTTTCTATTTCGATTGTTTGTATAATGTATACACGCTATGCGCATAAAAAAAAAAAAAATAATAGAAGGCAGTTTGCTTTTAGAATGATTATTCGATGCGTTTTCCTCTTTAGATGGATCATAATCCAATCAAAACTTCTCGAGTTATCAGAATCTGTAGGAAAAATTCCTTGATTCTTCAACTTCAATGAACTAGTTCCGTTCATTGGTATACTACTCCATTTGGATGCAATCCAATTTCCAATATTTCCTTTCTATCCCTGTCAAAAAGTAACAATTTGAGTGGAAGGTCTATTTTTTTTTTTTAACGAGTCTTTTTGTGTGATTTCGTACTGTACAATTCCTTTGTTTGTGGGATTCTTTTCCCACGAGGGATAATGAGAAGAATTAGGGAGTGGATTGGGAACTATGCCTAGATCACGGATAAATGGAAATTTTATTGATAAGACCTCTTCAATTGTAGCCAATATCTTATTACGAATAATTCCGACAACTTCAGGAGAAAAAGAGGCATTTACTTATTACAGAGATGGTGCGATTTGATTCTTTTTATTTATTTACCATTCTCAGTCTTACGAGAAAGGCATATGATTCGGGATAGAATGAAAAAAGATTATTCTATTATTAATATATTAAATATTTTTATATTAAAATTAAAAGAAATCTGAAAGAAACCTATGCTTCGTGAAGGTGACGTTTGGAAATAGAACAATTCCTTCTATCGTGTATCCCCGATTGATGCAGCCTCAGATGCTTCCATTTTTCGATTTGAGTATTGAGCGAAAGGTTCCACCTATAGGTTCTTACAGGTCAATCCTACTCCACTAGTACCAATAGGCGGCATATAGGAAGAAGCACTACACCGAGGAATCAACAACACGAAAACTTTAGTTAGAACTTACCCCCTTTCCTTATCGGGATCGGGACTAACAAGCAAGAATGGTTGGGACAACAAACATCCATCTCGTGCGTACTTTGGATACCCGTAGAACCATCGAAGTCCGTTGAAGTGACTCATTCCTGCAAATAGGGGGCGTTGAGGACAAAGAAATTGTTGGAGTTACCTTTTCTATCTACCACCAATACCCTGTATGTTAAGAAAGGGCCTCTTGCGGGAAGGCTGGCTAGAGATTTCTTGTAAAAATACTAGCCCCTGTCAGTTCATAATGAGAATATTTCAATATTTTTTTTTGAATTCCATGGATTAGTATCATTCATTATGCGCAGAAGGGAGGAGCCGTATGAGATTGAAATCTCACGTACGGTTCTGGAACGGGGATTATTTGAATAGAATGAACAACCGTAACGGATGTCAGCTCAATCCGAAGGAAATTATGCGGAAGCTTTACAGAATTATTATGAAGCTACGCGACTCGAA